ATAGTGACAATTCTAGTTACAGTAATGTTGATCATTTAGTCGGCGTTAGAGACATTCATAATTTCGTACCTGATGATACTTTTTTAGTTAGGGATAATAATAGGGACAGTTATTTCATATGTTTTGATATTGAAAATCAAATTTTTGAGATTGACAATGCTCATTCTTTTCTAAGTGAACTAGAAAGCTCTTTTTCTAATTCTCGGAATTTTTGTTATCTAAATAGTGTATCTAATAGTGATGATCCCCACTATGATCCTTACATATATGATACTAAATATAGTTGGAATAAACACATTACTAGCTGTATTGACAGCTATTTTCGTTCTAAAATTTGTATTGATAGTTACATTTTAAGTGGTATTGTCAATTACAATGACAATTACATTTCTAGTTACATTTTTGATGAAAGCAGAAATAGTAGTGAAACCCAGAGTTCAAGTATAAAAACGAGTCCGGCTGGTAGTGAGTTAACTATAACAGAAACGGAAAATTCTAATGATCTAGATTTTACTCAAAAATATAGGCATTTATGGGTTCAATGCGAAAATTGTTATGGATTAAATTATAAGAAATTTTTGAAATCAAAAATGAATATTTGCGAACACTGTGGACATCATTTGAAAATGAGTAGTTCAGATAGAATAGAACTTTTGATTGATCCAGGTACTTGGGTTCCTATGGATGAAGATATGGTCTCTGTGGATACCATTGAATTTCCGTTGGAAGAGGAATCTTACAAAGATCGTATTGATTCTTATCAAAGAAAAACAGGATTAACTGAGGCTGTTCAAACAGGCACAGGTCAACTAAACGGTATTCCCATAGCAATTGGGGTTATGGATTTTCAGTTTATGGGGGGTAGTATGGGCTCCGTAGTTGGCGAGAAGATCACTCGTTTGATCGAATATGCTACCAATCGGTTTTTGCCTCTTATTCTAGTGTGTGCTTCCGGAGGAGCACGCATGCAAGAAGGAAGTTTGAGCTTGATGCAAATGGCTAAAATAGCTTCCGCTTTATATGATTATCAATCAAAGAAAAAGTTATTCTATGTATCAATCCTTACATCTCCTACTACTGGTGGGGTGACAGCCAGTTTTGGTATGTTGGGCGATATCATTATTGCCGAACCCAATGCCTACATTGCATTTGCGGGTAAAAGAGTAATTGAACAAACATTGAATACGACAGTACCTGAGGGCTCACAAACGGCTGAATATTTATTCCATAAGGGCCAATTCGACCTAATCGTACCACGTAATCTTTTAAAAGACGTTCTGAGTGAGTTATTTCAGCTCCACGCTTTCTTTTCTCTGAATCAAAATTCAATCAAGTGGATCCTTAATAAAAAAAAATATATTAATTAATCAAAATATAAATTATTATTTTTTTTTTATAAAACGAGTAGTTATTTAGTTTATAGAAATCAAAGCCAAAATCCATTCTACGGATTTTGGCTTGGTAGCATTTGATAACATAAGATTTAATTGTAAAAATAATTATGCGGATCATTTTTTTTTACCGACATTCCCGATTACTAATCAGTAAAAACCTCTATCAAAAAAAAAAAAGAATGCATTCCTTCTTCCGCTAAATTAAAATTAGGCAAGGAGAATAAAGCGAATTTCACGTTCTCTTCTTATGTTATGTGTATATAATTCAAATATAGAAAATTTAAAAGTGAAAAGTACAGAATCTTGCATCTTTCGATATTTTTTTAGAATCCCCAGTTTTACTAAGACTCCCTATTCCCGGATCGGATTGTAACAAATTTTTCAGGAAGTTGTAAGAAACTCTTTCTTTATTCTTTATTTTATTCCATTTTATGAAATTCAAATTATAAGACAAAAACAAGATAATAAAAAGGCGATTATCATATATATATATTTCATGTAGAAAGATGAAAAATTATATTTATTTAGTTCGACATTCCTTGCACTTATTTTATTATATTTATATATTTTTTATTATATCACATATACTCACTTAGATATGCTTAGTATAATTCTATATGAATTATAAATAATGATTATAAGATACCTTTATAACAATATAAATAACAATATAACAATAACAGGTAAAAATAGTAAATCCAGGTATCCATTTTATGACAAATTTACCCTCTTTTTTTGTGCCTTTCGTGGGCCTAATATTGCCGGCAATTGCGATGGCTTCTTTATCTCTTCATATTCAAAAAAACAAGATTTTTTAGATATCGATATGATGGGGCTAAATCTCATCTATTTTGTTTTTTTTTTTCAAGATTTAGACTTAGACCATAACACAGATATCTATTTCTTAGAATAAAATATGTGATGTGGTTTCCCCCGAACATAAAGAAATATTGTTATTCGTGTGTAAACATGATATATGAGTAAATAAATTATAGCTATTTGCAACGAAATCAAATCGGGATCGGGGCGAATGCCTTAAATGTAAAGTGAATATATCTATATGTATGTGGATATCTATAGGAAATCATACGAAATGGATATCATTATTTTATATCTAACCAATTCGATGAATTACTCCTAAAATAAAAGTTCACATCAGAATAGTGCTAGTTGATGAGAGTTATTTCGGAAACACACAAAAAGTCAAATTAATTTGGGTTATTCTCTCAATTTCAATAAAATGCAACTAGATCTAGTATGAATTGGCGATCAGAACATATATGGATAGAACTTATAGCAGGGTCTCGAAAAACAAGTAATTTCTGCTGGGCCTTTATCCTTTTTTTAGGTTCATTAGGGTTTTTATTAGTTGGAATTTCCAGTTATCTTGGTAGAAATTTGATATCTTTATTTCCGCCTACGCAAATAATTTTTTTTCCACAGGGGATCGTGATGTCTTTCTACGGAATTGCGGGTCTCTTTATTAGCTCTTATTTGTGGTGCACAATTTCGTGGAATGTAGGTAGTGGTTATGATCAGTTCGATAGAAAAGAAGGAATAGTGTGTATTTTTCGTTGGGGATTTCCTGGAAAAAATCGTCGCATCTTCCTCCAATTCTTTATGAAAGACGTCCAGTCCATCAGAATAGAAGTGAAAGAGGGTATTTATGCTCGTCGTGTCCTTTATATGGAAATCAGAGGCCATGGCGCTATTCCTTTGACTCGTACTGATGAGAATTTGACTCCACGAGAACTTGAGCAAAAAGCTGCTGAATTGGCTTATTTCTTGCGTGTACCAATTGAAGTATTTTAAAAAATGAATTGAAACTGAAATGAAAAGAATGAATGCTTTTTTTTATTTTCAATAGAGAGATTATATCTTGTAGATTCTCTTTTTTTTGTTTTGTCAATCAATTTTTCTTTTTATCCCTTTTTGTACTTCTTAATTACCAAACGATTGGGATGCTTATAACGATAGCTTTTTTGTCTTGTTTTGGTAGTCATTTTTTTTATCAGAATCACAATATTCTTCAGAAAATTCTCTCAATTATTCCCGGACTATGCGCCGTTTTTTTTTTTCAAAAAATTGGATATTTTGATAGAAAGGGAGTTCTTTCGTTTCAAAATCTGAATAATATTTGTTACTTGAAGGGGCTCTTTCATGCATTTCTTTATTGAAAGGGGTCACTCTCTTCGAATTTTAGCAAGTGATAGATTTGGAAACAATCTCTTTATTCGAAGTGGATTCTTTTTTATTCCATTTCTGTATTATTTATAAATTCAAGTACTAACCGCTGAATCATACACAAAAAAAGCGGGGAATAGATTCGTGGGCTCGATAACTTGTAATAGAACTGATCCTTGATAGGAATATTAGTTAGTATCGTATAGCGTCAACGAATGGGGTGAGTTCATTAAAAATTCAAAGACGAAAAAATGGCAAAAAAGAGAGCATTCATTCCCCTTCTATATCTTGCATCTATAGTATTTTTGCCCTGGTGGATCTCTCTCTCATTTACTAAAAGTCTGGAATCTTGGGTTACTAATTGGTGGGATACTAGGCAATCCGAAATTTTTTTGAATGATATTCAAGAAAAGAGTATTCTAAAAAAATTCATAGAATTAGAGGAACTCTTACTCTTGGACGAAATGATAAAGGAATACCCGGGAACACATCTAGAAAAGCTTCGTATCGGAATCTACAACGAAACGATCCAATTGATCAAGATGCACAATGAAGATTGTATCCATACGATTTTGCACTTCTCGACAAATATGATCTGTTTCGTTATTCTAAGTGGTTATTCTATGCTAGGTAATGAAGAACTTGTTATTCTTAACTATTGGGTTCAAGAATTTCTATATAACTTAAGCGACACAATCAAAGCCTTTTCCATTCTTTTAGTAACTGATTTATGTATAGGATTCCATTCGCCCCACGGTTGGGAACTAATGATTGGATCTGTCTACAAAGATTTTGGATTTGCTCATAATGATCAAATTATATCCGGTCTTGTTTCTACCTTTCCGGTCATTCTAGATACAATTTTAAAATATTTGATTTTCCGTTATTTAAATCGTGTATCTCCCTCACTTGTAGTGATTTATCATTCAATGAATGACTGAAAAATGATTCACTGATCCAATTAGAATGGTTGGTTGTTACTTTGTACATAAGCAAAACATTCAAAACTGTACTTATTCTTTTTACTCATACAAGGGATTCGATTCCTCCTATATTCTATTCCATTACAATAAAATTCTTTTAGTACATAGCAGAATCATAGATAGGGAACTATACTAGACTAAGAACCTACCTAATTTTATTGTATAAATTTTCGATACCAATGATTGGACCATGCAAACTATAAATACCCTTTTTTCTTGGATAAAGGAAGAGATTACTCGATCCATTTCCGTATCGCTCATGATATATATAATAACTGGGGCACCCATTTCAAATGCCTATCCCATTTTTGCACAGCAGGGTTATGAAAATCCACGCGAAGCGACCGGCCGTATTGTATGTGCCAATTGCCATTTAGCTAATAAACCCGTGGATATTGAGGTTCCACAGGCGGTACTTCCTGATACTGTATTTGAAGCG